TTAAGATTTCTTCATTCATTCCCATCCAATTAAAAAAGCTTTTTTTGTCTTCTTTGATTTCTGGATTTTCTTTGAGTTCTGGATCTTCTTTGAGTTCTGGATCCTTTTCGATTTCTGGATCCAAGAGCATTTTTGGAACGATATCATAAATAAGACCTCTATTCTCATTCTCAATTATTTCAGAATTCTCATTCTCAATTATTTCAGAATTCTCATTCTCAATTATTTTCGAATTTTCATTCTCAATTATTTTCGAATTTTCATTCTCAATTATTTTCGAATTTTTATTCTCAATTATTTTCGAATTCTTAGTCTCAATTATTTTCGAATTCTTAGTCTCAATCTTAGTATTTGTATTATGGTTAGGGTCGATCTTTTTCCCAGCCTCCAAATTGACTAGATATTTTTCGAAAAACTTCCAATCAAAGTCCATATATTTTCTTTCAGGTTTTTTCTTTCGCATTTTTTTCAGAGACATATAAACCTTGTCTAGATAATTGTCTAGAGAATTCTTGTCTAGATAAACCTCGTCTAGATAATCCTTGTAATAATCCTTTTCTAGATAAAGCTGGTCTAGAGAATCCTTGAAATAAACCTTGTCTAGAAAACTCTTGTCTAGATAATCCTTGTGATAATCCTTGTCTACATAAGTATTGTCTAGATAATTGTGTAGATAAGTATTGTCTCGATAAAGCTTGTCTAGAAACTTCTTGTCTAGTATACAATCCTTGAAATAAGTCTTGAAAACAATCTCCTCTGGTATATCAAATAAGTCGATCTCTTGGCTCTTATTTACTTGTAATGGCAATTTAGAAATAGAGGAGTCCTTCTTAGTTTCAGAAGAAATGTATTTATATGCTAAAAGATCATATTTATAGTTTTTCTTAAACTTAGTTTTTTGATTTCTTACTAATGAATATACTTCAGAATCATCTTGTTTTTTGGAATGAAGTAATGGGTCTTTTTCATATGAATCTCCTTTATTTAAATCGTTATTTTGAGGCGTATCGCGTCGGTTGACTTTATTTCGCCAGGTTTGTGCGCCTACTCGCTCCCAATGAACCTTAGATAAATTGTATTGAGACTGACCTCTTAACCAGTTTTTCCATGGATTCGTTCCAAAATTTCGAAGTTTCTTATGCTTTAATTCGGAATGAAATATTCCCTGTCTTTCAAAAGAATCCTTTATTGCAGTCTTAAGAAAAAAAGACGTTCCGCGATATTGAAGAACAGATCTTAACTTATCACTAACTAGGGTTTCTGATAATTTGTAAAATACATATGCTTGTGACAGGGAAGATAAATTTGGCAAGGAAGCAAATTTCGGAACAATCTGTGCCTTCCGCTTATTTATATTTTTTATAGTCGAACTAAAGGTAATTCTTTTTTGATTTGTTTCAGTATTGGAAATGTCTTTCTCAAAAAATTTTTTTGTTAAATTGATTCTAGGAATCTTAATGATACATAGAAAGATATCTAGGTATATTTGGTATATTTTTTCAATGAAAATTTTTTGAAAATAATTCCATTTACTTATTAATCGAACATTTCTTCTTTTTACAATTTTCCAAATATTTTTTGGCGATTCTACATTATTATTTAGTCCTGGAGTTACTTTTTTTTTTTCTTTTGTAATTCTTTCTATTTGATTTTTGATTGTGCTTGTTCTATTAATCAGATTTTGTATTTTTTCTTCTGAATTTGTAGAAGCTGTAGATCGAATTTGACTAAATGATTCATGAATTATCTCATTGCTGATTATAGAATCTTTTTCTTTTTGAGTTTCACTCGATTCATCTACTCCTATCCCTTTCAATCTTGTATTTTTTTTTATTATTTTCAAAATTGTGCTTTTTAGAACTAGAACCCTTTCTTTAAGCCGTTTTATGCTTTCTTTAAGCCGTTTTATGCTTTCTTTTGGGTTTCCTAGAACTCTAACAAAATTTTTCTTTATTTTTTGGTTGAAAACGCTTCTTATAAGTCGAAAGGCGCTCCCTTCCAATTTTGCTGCTGCTAATCTTTGACTTTTTTTGCCTAGTTCATTAAAAATGGGCCCCCAAAAAATGGAAAAGGAACGGTTGGGTCGGGCACCACCCCAAGGATAGTCAGCTAGTCCCCAGACAGACCTTATAAAAGCATAATCGTTGGTTATCCTTTGTCTATCATCCGCTGTGTGCCAAGGTTTCAACTCTAAAGGCCATAAAACTTTGACCTGAAGACCGTATTCCCACCACTCCTCCGGAAAGTTGCTGATGGATATGACGCCTATAGCAAAACCGTCATCGTTGCATAAAAGATGAGTCTCGTTTTCCCAGTCCTTTCTATCCTCAGCCCACTCGGGCTGCTGCAAAAATAAGATACGACCAATATTTTTAGCTATTATCGCTAAAGGCAATGCAATATATCTTCTAAAATAGGAGTTAAAAATTAATATGATACCTCTTACTCCTAGCCCACAATAAAGCTCATTCCATGCATCTATTCCATCCATCCGGAACAGCTCTTCGTCGGGGTCTAGTTCGATTTTCTCTTTTTTGATTCTTTTCAATTTTTTCCGTTCTTTCAATGCTTTGCTTTTTTTTTCGTCTATCTTCCTTTTTGTCTTCCTTTTTGTCTTCCTTTTTGTCGTCCTTTTTGTTTTTGTCTGTTCTTTCTTAGGTCCCTTAAGAGTGAAAAGGTCCCCTTTTTTGATTCTAAACCTATGCAGCAAATTTTTCATTTTCAAAACAAGGGGTTTCAATACCCTAAAAGAACGAGACAGTGTACTTTTTAAGAAGCCCCAAAAAAGAGGGGAATGCGGAAACATTTCAATCTGTCTTAAAATAACTCCGTTTTTACGCCTTAGGACGCTCGCAACACCTTTGATGTCATCCTGATGCCAAAATTGCTTGCGCACCGCTCTCAAGGAGGTCCTCCACACGTCCTTAGTCTCGGTTTTCCACTCGATATTGGTGATGAGGCTGCCAACGTGAACATGAGCAAGGCTTTTCTCAAAGTCAATACTATAAGGGTCTCCCCCACTCTTGATCAAATCCTTCTCAACCTTCTTATTAATCTCTTTAGCAATCTCCGGATCAATCTTATTACTATCTTTAGAAAGATTTTGGATAAGTAAATTTTGAGTATCCTGATTCAAAATAATTTCATATTTGTATTGTGCTGATATAATATCAAAGCACTCATTCTCTCCCCGCTTGATCACAAAGGGTTCGCCCAGGTCGTATGCGACCTCGCGGAGTAATACATATGACCAGCGAGGGACGCGTTGACCGATGTGCGCTCGTCCCACACTTTCTCCCACTTTATAAGTCCTTAGTTGCTTTAGCTTTTTTAGTTTTCGCTGGTTCCAATCAATGCCTCCCCCCCCTTTTTCCCAAGGCTTAGAAAAAAATTTTGCCAAAGGATTATAATATAATTTTCCTTCTGCTCTTAGTTTTAGTGTTTTACTTTTTAGTATCGCGAACATTCTCTCTTCAAATTTTGGGGACTCGAAAATGAAACCTGGCAAAAGGGTCTCATGAATTTGATTTAGAGCAAGGATTTGCTTAAGTTGAGATTCTGTAGGTTCATCGTCGATTCTTTCACGAGATTTTGTAGTTCCATCGTCGATTCTTTCACGAGATTTTGTAGTTCCATCGTCGATTCTTTCACGAGATTTTGTAGTTCCATTTTTTTTTCTTCGACGAGATTGCATTGCATTCTGGACTTTTTCACGAGATTGCATTGCATTCTTTTTTCTTCGACGAGATTGCATTGCATTCTTTTTTCTTCGACGAGATTGCATTGCATTCTTTTTTCTTCCACTAGATTTACGAGATTTAATTACATTGTAGACTTTTTCACGAAATTCACCCAATTGAAGAAGTGCCCTTTCTTCGCTTAGACGTGCTTCTTCGCGTAGACGTGCTTCTTCGCGTAGACGTGCTTCTTCGCGTAGACGTGCCTCTTCTTCCCTTTTCTCCTGTTCTTTGCTTTTCGGTGCCTTTTCTTCGCTTTTCTCCTTTTCTTCGCTTTTCTCCTTTTCTTCGCTTTTCTCCTTTTCTTCGCTTTTCTCCTTTTCTTCGCTTTTCTCCTTTTCTTCGCTTTTCTCCTTTTCTTCGGGATCCTCGATTACTTTTCTAAACTTTTTGATTCTTCCACGAGAGGGCCCATTCAACAAAGGATCATACCTTTTTGGTAGGCAGAGGCAGGTTTCGTTCATTTTCTCAATACAAACCCGAGTCCTTTTGTCGAGTATATCTAGAAAAAGAAATCCCGTGTCTAGAGCCTCAATTCTCTTTATAAACTCGTTATTTAAGTTGTTTTGTCTTTGTTTGTTCTTATAAAGCCAATCTTTGTCTAGTTTATCAAAGGAGAGTCTTTCTACTGTGGACGAAGATATCATCCCTTTCGTCAGTTCCTTAAAACTAGCAAAACTAGGAGGATCTGTAAAAGATATTCTTTTTTTTCCATCACTTCGGCATGTATCAAAAAAATATTGTGAAGCTTCCTTTCTTACAGCCCCAAAAAAGTGTTGATTGCTTATGTATCGTACTGGACGAGTCCATTGAAACTGAAAAAAATCGGCCGCTAAAATGCCTTCCACCACTATGGGTGCGTTTTGATCTTTTTCTTCATCCAGATCCGCTCCCCAACGCGTGGGAGGAATTTCTTCTTTGAATAGCACTTTTTTTCGTGCAATCTCCTCTTTCTTTTCCTCTTTCTTTTCCTCTTCCTTTTCCTCTTCCTCGTCCTCGTCCTCCCAGTAAGTGTCAGCTTCTCGGCCTTGTCTGGCTAACCAATTTGGTTGCAGTTGTGGGGCTTGGACGCTTGTCAGTGGATGTGGAAAAATTAATATAGGTATTCTGCCTAAATAGTAGGCACAGGTAACAAATAAGAAAATATTCACGAACCGACCCGTGTTTCTCCTCAAGTTTATTAACAGCAAGTACTGAATTTCTGACACAACCCACTGAAAGGTTCGCATAAGGAATTCAAATTCTTCCCCAAGGGACCTAACA